ACTTCTAGAAAATGTTCTATTTTTTCATAAAAATAGATACGTTCAACAAAGGCTTCAGAAGATATTGATCGTAAATGAAAAGATCGGTTACGCAGAAAAATGAATATAGATTCATATTCACACACTTTAGAGTTATATAGGAAGAAGAATAATCTTTTATTTTTTTTTGAAAAAAAAAATAAAAGATTGTTTTGGAATAATAAAACTATTCCAATTATGATACTGGTGCAGAAAAAATCGCAATAAATGCAAAGAAGATGCATCTTTTACCCAATAACGAAGAGTTTGAACCACAATTTCCAGATGGATGGAATGGGGTAGTAGTATATCTACTACATAATTGGAATGTGAGAATTTGTCTTCTAAAAAAGGAAATATTGAATGAATGGATCGTAAATTTAAAAATTGTACCATATCTTTCCTTTCTATATCTAGAAAAGGTCTTTCTCGTAGAGAAAAAGGAATTTCCAAAACGACGGTAAATGCTTCGAATAGGATTCGACAATATAACTCCGTATTGTGTCCAAAAAATTTATTTTTTTTAGGATCATTAGCAGAAAAAATCAAATGATTTTGTTGATACATTTGAGTAATTAAACATTTCACAATTAGTAAGCTAGATTTTTTGTCAGAATCCGCATTTAAAATTGATCTATTTAAACCATAATCATGAGCAAGTATATAAATAGACTCTTGAAAGATAAGTGAATATAGGAAGTCCTGTTGCTGAGATCTATCTAGTTCTAGATATACTTTGAACTCCTCCATTTGAACCAAAGACAGAGAATTGGGTGGTTATCAAATAATACATAGTGCGATACAGACAAAACAAGGTACTTTAGTAAGAAAAAAATAGCTACCTTGGTAAACTTTTCAACGGATTCTCTACTCCCTTTTTTTCCATTTAATGGAATTTTTTATGCTCATTATTTGTTTTATGATAAGAAGATGCTTAGAAATCCTTTATTTTTCAAATCAATCACTCTTTTGATTTTAGAAAAAAAAAATACTTTATCATTATCAATATGCTGCTTCTTTTACACATCTACTTCCATTCCATAATGGACTGGACCAATAACTAGGATTCATATAATCCATGAAGAAACCTGTACCGTTCCGTAACTGGTACTAATATATTTTTAGCCTATTTTTAGAAAACAGATCGGGTAATTATTCAATTTAAGAATAGAAGCTCGTTCCTTTTGCTTTCCTTATAATTACTTGAAACCATAAGGTTCTATCCATTTATTCACTCGACCCAATTTGAAATTGAATTAATTTTGTTCCATTTGAAAAATGGTTTTGTACCGATCTGGTAAGAATAAAATATTCTTTGAATTCTTCATTGATATGACATGCTAATTTTTCCATTCATTTCCTTTCAGGATCAGTCATAGTCTTTAAAACTTTACCAATACTATGGATGAATCCTCACTTCATCCAAATGTGTAAAAGATTCTAACCGCACTTAAAAGCCGAGTACTCTACCGTTGAGTTAGCAACCCCCCCCCAAAAAAAAAATAAGTCGATACAATCATACTAACAAACACTAAAGAAATTATACGAAGTAATCGAAAGATTGAACTAAAAAATTTCCAAATAAAAAAATTGAGCTAAATCCAAAAATTTATAGACCATTGTTATCCTTTTTATTTCAACAAAAAAACTTCTTACATCAAAGCGAACTCACCATTTCCATGAAGTAAAGTAAAAAACCAAATCTCTGAGACGGAGATAAATAAATACACTTGTTATTTCAAATAAATTATATTTGTTAGATACCCTGTTGTCAATATAATAAAATTATTCATTTTCAAAAAAGAATAGATAGAATGGAAAACCACAAATAAAGACTTGTGTTGAATTGGCACTCCATAACAAATGTACATAGATACAAAAATGCAAATGGGGGAATGAAGAACTAGTTAAGGTTTTCTTGTTCTAGATATAAAATCTAGACTTTTATGGGAATAAAGAGAATATAGGCACGAATAGAAAAAAAAAGAAACAGGAATAAATAGTAGAGAAAAGTTATACAAAACTATACAAGCCATAACCCCTTTCGGATCCCCTTTTTCCTTAATTCAAATAAATTTGCGATTAGGACGAAATTACTTTACAATTTCCGCCTTCTTTAAAATATCCTGAACAGTTCCTGTAGGTTGAGTACCTTTTTCAAAAAAATAAAGAATAGCAGGAATATTTAAATAAGTTTGATTCTTTATTGGATCATAAAAACCCACTTTCCTAAGATCTCTTCCTTCTCTTCGTACGGCTCGATAAAAATGATTTGAGGCTCTATTTATGTATAGAATTCCAATGGCAAATAGGTGTAATTAGACTATGATTTAAGTACCCTTCTGCCTTTCTCCTTCCTTTCTGAAAGAAAAAACCATTTGTACTCATAACTCAAGTTGGATAATTCTCAAAAAGCTTAAAAGGGTTTTTAAGATTTCTTTTATTGAGTGGTCTTTAAATCCCTTTCTTTTGACTAAATTTTTATCCTCATTCTGGGGCAATTATTGATACAATTGAAAGTGTATTTTCTTGTTCAGCTCTCCTTTAATCCTTATTTTTAATCATTGGGTTTAGACATGACTTCGGTAATTTTAAATCCTTTCAAAATGGCAGCAACATACCCCTTATTTGTGATCTTTTTCAAAGAATCAGCCAAACATTTGATTACCAGTGATACCTTTTTTGTACCGAAAGCATTTTCTTAATTCCAAGAATTTTTTCTTTTGGATTAGAATCTTTCATTTCTATATCAAAAATAGACTTACGAAGTTCTTCTATTTTATAGATTGATATTAACCTTAGATCCTTGCTCTAAGAAATAAGTCAATACTTTATACTCGAGCTCCATCCTAAACTATTTACGCTACAACCCAACAAAAAGGGTTGTTTAGCAGAACAAGTGATGTCGAGCCAAGAGCACCTTCAGTTTGATATAAAAGAGTGGATGCAAGAATCCATAACGGATCGTGTCCTTCAAGGCGCACGTTGCTTTCTACCACATCGTTTCAAACGATGTTTTACCATAACATTTATCTAATTTTGAGCCGGTCTAGAATTCATTCCATTACAGAATCATGAATAGTCATTGCTTCAGTAGGTACATAGTAATATATGTTTTTTCTTCTCTAAAATATTTTTATGAAGAAGTTTTATCAAAATTAGAAATGAATCCCGATATTTATATTATAAATATTAAATATTTATTTATATTTAATTTATTTTTTTTGTATAAATTTACAATTTTTTATAAGAATCAAACAAATATAGATTAAGGACTTAATCCTTTTTTTATCCTAACCCAACCAAGTCTTAAGAAACTTAATCTCCTGGACTCAATTTAGTCATAGTACAAAAAACTTTCTCTTGTTTCAAAATTCAGAGATCCGCAGAGAATTAATAAGAGAAGTACTCCATTGTTTATTTATTTAATATTTTTTTTTTTAAATAAAAAAAAAAAAAATAACTATATATATAGTTATAGTAAAGTAAATAAAGTAAATATGGCTTCTTTCGCATTTCGACTCCATCAAAATGGTAATAAGGTTTTTCTAAGTAACAAATTTATCTCAATATGAAGAGAAAAACATATGATCAAGAGCCCGTCTAACCTTTTTTTGAATTCAAATCCTTGCGATCTCTTTTCTCTCTTAACTGGATTACATTACAACAAAAAAATTGAATTACATCACTGTGTCATTTGTTAAACTTGATTACGATTAAGTTTAGTTTATTAAAAACTAATAAACTAAATAAAATATGTATTCTGATAGAATGAAGATGCTCTGGGACGGAAGGATTCGAACCTCCGAATAACGGGACCAAAACCCGTTGCCTTACCACTTGGCCACGCCCCATTTCAATTTTGATTTAACACTAATTTTAACACTATTAAAAAATAATCGTGGTATTGGTTTGTCGTCAATTCTAGTCCAAATATCTAATTTTTAGAAAGTATTAGATTGTTGTTAGGATTTTGACACGGATAAATATAGAATTATTTTGAATTTATTGCTCATTACGTAGAATTCAATTAGGATATTGTATTGAAAGTAAAATTTCTTCTATTCTCCTTTGAGAATTGCAGGATTTTGGGTTGGGTAAGCTCAAAGAAAAGATTTTTTATACCTTTCTCTTTTTGTTTTTACTTAATATCAATAACTCACCCAAAATACAATTATCTCCAAGAACAAAATAAAAAGTTTTTTATGCTTAATATCTTTAATTTGATCTGTCTCAATTCTGCCCTTTATTCGAGTAGTTTTTTCTTCGCAAAATTGCCAGAGGCCTATGCTTTTTTGAATCCAATTGTAGATGTTATGCCAGTCATACCTTTGTTTTTTTTTCTCTTAGCCTTTGTTTGGCAAGCTGCCGTAAGTTTTCGATAAGATCTTTAATACTATCCTAGAAAATAAAAAATTCAATTCGAACAATTCAAAGGATCAGATAATTGTTACCTCAATTTAAACATGAAACTTTTGAGTAGACACGAAAAAAATGAATCACCGCATTTCCCCACTCTAACCCCTTTTTTAAGTGAAAGACCTTACCTTCGTAGGATAGGATCCTCCTAATTATCCAATCCAATTTTGGGTATGAAGGCAAATTTTAGTAATAAACGACTCTTATGCTAAATGAATTTCTGAACATTCGTTTATATTTTGAGAAAGCACTTTATTTCTTGGTGTCAAATTAGGATATATGGTAGAAAACTGGACGATCTATTTTCTAAAAAAAAAAAAAGATCTTGGAGATTGTGTAATGCTTACTCTCAAACTTTTCGTTTACACAGTAGTGATATTCTTTGTTTCTCTTTTCATCTTTGGATTCCTATCTAATGATCCAGGACGTAATCCGGGACGTGAAGAATAAAAAAGGGGGTTGTCTTCTTTACTTGAACTTGATTTTTTTCTTAGGTTTTTCTCTATTTTATGCATTTAACTAAAAAAGGGAACTAAAAAAAAGGTATTTGCAAAATTTGAAAG